TATCATGATTGAAAGATCTCATTATATTCATAAAATTTCATTAGAAGCTATTATTACTATTCTAAAGAGTAATTATTATAAATGGAAATTCTTATTACTATCCCTATCTATTAAATTCTTTACTATTTCATTTTTAATTGGTTAATTGGAATTAATATATTAGAATTATATTTCATATTTTTTATTATTCTTTTCTTCTTTTTTATATTTGCGAAAATAAAGAAAAAAAAGAGATCGTTGGAACAATCCATATTCGTGATGCAACTGTTGTTACATTAGATCTCCCCGAGAGTTCTTTCCTTATGGAACTACAATACAAAAAAAAGATGGGATTCTTTAATATGGAAAGAATATAGAACCTAAAAAGGTAATAGAAGTTGCTCTTCTTTAAATTGAGTTGGCCCGAAATCAAATGAAAATATTCAATATTTTTCAATTTTTTTAAAAAGTCAAGGTTTTCTTTTTTTTTTTTAGTGTCCGTCTATAATGACTGATGAATCAAGAACTTTCTATTGGAACTAAACGAATTCTTGAAATTCGTTTTTCTTACCGTCGTATCTGGATTGAGATTTAGGTAAATGTTTTATTCATATATGTAGTAAAAGAACATATCTAATTTAGCTCTTTCATGCCTATTCTAACTAGTTATTTTGGTTTTTTACTGGCTGCTTCAACTATAACCCCAGCTCTATTTATTGGTTTGAACAAGATACGACTTATTTGAAATGAATGAAATTCAATAAACAAATTACAAAAATAAAAATCAAAGCCTCTCAGAATATTTCATTTCAGGTATTCTATGGTTCCTTCCCGCGTCAATTGCAAATCCCCGGTCATTGAGATTCACGGATAATTCAGATTAATATTTAGGGATAGATCTTACCTCTCTTTTTATTCCCTAAAACAAATTTAAATGATTGAAGTTTTTCTATTTGGAATCGTCTTAGGTCTAATTCCTATTACTTTAACAGGATTATTTGTAACTGCATATTTACAATACAGGCGCGGTGATCAGTTGGACCTTTGATTGAGTAACATCTCTTTTTTTGATTGACCTCCTCCTTGTAGGAGGTCAAATTTCAGTTGCAATTCTACTTTTTTTGTTAAGTTATTTCATTTTAATTCGACATAACATAAATGGAATCACGCTCTGTAGGATTTGAACCTACGACATCGGGTTTTGGAGACCCGCGTTCTACCGAACTGAACTAAGAGCGCTTTCTTAAATCCTATAACAGTAGATATATAACAATATATACGATATATACGATTGTAAAGAAAAGGATTTTTTGAACCCCTCGGGAATCTTGTGTACATATAGTATGTAAAATGAAAAATTATGTCCAAAATTTCCCGATCTTACTCAATAAATCCCTCGTAACTGTCCATAGGAGAAAGAATAGGTAGGGATGACAGGATTTGAACCTGTGACATTTTGTACCCAAAACAAACGCGCTACCAAGCTGCGCTACATCCCTTTTAAAAATTGTTGTACAGTGTCATTGTATAAAATCCATGTCTTGTTTTCCACATCCTTCTTTTTTGCTCTACCTATCTAGATAGGTAGAGAATGTTCTTGTCATTTTTTTTAGGGGTCGGCAAAATTGAATTTGCTGTGTCATTGTACATATGCATTTTAGTTAGTAATTCCTAATTCTAATTTCATTTCAAGCAAAAACAAATGATCTTGAACTAAAATATCGGGTTATCTATGATCTATAGTATTAGAATATCGAACTAGGACTATATATGTATTACAATATAAAATACAAATAAAGAATGAAAATAAATAAGAAAAAAATATAAAATAAAAGAAGAAGGAGGATTTTAAATGCGAGATATAAAAACATATCTCTCAACGGCACCTGTGCTAACCACTCTATGGTTTGGGTCTTTAGCGGGTCTATTGATAGAAATTAATCGTTTATTTCCAGATGCCTTGTCATTCCCCTTTTTTTCATCCTGATTGAATTCTTGTATTGATCTGTGAAAAAATGAAGAAAATTTGAGATACAATTCTACGTAACATGGCTCCAATTTCGCTCCCTTTTTCTTTCCTAGTTAGAAAAAATTGTATTAATTAATTATTACGATATTCTTAATATTTTTCTATTAATGAATATGAATCTTTTTCTTTATAGTTATAGTAATTCTATTTTAGATTATAGTACTTCGAAGTCATTCGAATTATAATAATTCGAACAAAGAGAATATTTGCAAATTCCATTTTTAGTTAGTAACTTATATTAATTTTTATTAATATAGTATATATATATAGATTCTTTTTTTTTTTTATTTGGTTCGGATCAAAAATAAAATGAAGAGAGTTCTAACGTGAAAAAGTGAAGTCGATCCAAAATTAAAAGGAGGTTCATGACCAAGGGTAAAGATATTAGAATTATAGTGATTTTGGAATGTACCTGTTGTGTTCGAAAGGGTGTCAATAAAGAATCGCCGGGCATTTCTAGATATATTACTCAAAAGAATCGACACAATACACCCAATCGACTAGAATTTAGAAAATTTTGTCGCTATTGTAAAAAGTATACTATTCATGGGGAAATAAAGAAATAGATGGAACGGGATGCGTGTTTTATTTTTCCAAGTAGCGGGAAGAGTAAGAACTTTACATCTTAACATATATAATACAAACCAAATCCTATCTTGGTCGAATCTTAAATGAATAAGAAAAAAAATAGGATTCTTTTTTATAGAAAGAATAAACAAACAAGGAATAAGCAAACCATGGATAAATCCAAACAACCTTTTCGTAAATCCAAGCGATCTTTTCGTAGGCGTTTACCCCCAATTGGATCGGGGGATCGAATCGATTATAGAAACATGAGTTTAATTAGTCGATTTCTTAGTGAACAAGGAAAAATCTTATCTAGACGGACGAATAGGTTGACCTTGAAACAACAACGATTAATTACTATTGCTATAAAACAAGCTCGTATTTTATCTTTGTTACCTTTTCGTAATAATGAGAAACAATTGGAAAGAGTGGAGTCGATCCCTAGAACTACTGGTCCTAGAACCAAAAATAAATAAATATACTCCTCAAAATTCCAATTGGAACTCGAGCTCATTTTAATGTTTTGCTCGAAAAAAAATTAGAATCTAGATTTGATTCTTGTATTATAAAAAAGGAAAAATGGGGAAGAAATATTTTTTCTTTAAAGATGCTCATTTATTCCTACTACTCAAATCTGAATCTCTTTTTCTTCTATCTTCCCGGAGTCCATTCTCCGGGAAATCCTGTTTCAATCATTCTGGTTTCCTTTATAATAGATTCTATTAAGATTCTTTTATTTGATTTGTATTCTTTTTTATTTTATTTGAAATAATATCAAAACAATTCTTATTTGATAGGGCTATTTGTGCAAGTATTTTACGATTCAGAAGCAATTGTCTCTTGTACAGATTGTGGATGAATGGGCTATAACTATAGAATAGCCTATCCTCACGAGTTACCGCATTTATCCGAGTGATCCACAAACGACGAAAATATCTCTTTTTCCTGCTCCTATCTCGATGAGAGGAAACCAAAGCTCTCATTCTTTGTTGAGTAGCCGTTCGAGTAAGTCTTGAATGAGCCCCTATAAAGGTTGATGCAAATAAACGAATCTTTTTTCGACGTCTCCGAGCTGTATATCCTCGTTTAACTCTGGTCATTGAATCAAATAAAACTTTCTTGAATAACTAATTGATTTCTCTTCTTTCAGTCATCCTTTTCCTCCGGTCGATTAATAACAAAACGGATTCTTCCAATATATAAAATATAAATTCCAATGGCTTCTGCGACTATGACCTTCCCGACCACGATTTTTTCTTTCTTCAAGGTATCTCGCCTGGAAATAATAAACCCGACTGCTACTAATACTAAATAAAAAAAAATCGTGGGTTCCCTCGTTTCTATGGCAACTTCTGAAACGGTGAGGTCCTCTCTATACACCGGAGCCTCTTCTTTCATTTCATCGAATTTTATTGTGAACTTGTATAGTTTACACTCTTTGGCTCTACCCATCCATTTTTCAATTAGAATTCTTTTTTCAATTCTAATTAGAAAGTAATAGTCCTTTTCACAAAAAAGCTATCCATACAGTGACGGCATTTAATTCTGAAAGTTGGCTAGGTAGCTGACCCTGTTAGTCCGTTTTTTTTCAAGAAAAGGAATAGGAGCATAACCTTTTTCCTCCGCTTAATAGATAACTCTTTGTTACCAATGGAGAATTCTTTCTCATCTCAAACGGAGTGATTGGATTTGCACCAATAGGAACCATAAATTCATAATATAATTAGGTAGATGAACGAGTCGCACATACACCCTAGTACATGTTCCTCGACGCTGAGGACATCCTCGAAGAGCGGGGGATTTCGTGACATTTCTTATTGGCTGTCTTGCGTTTCTAATAAGTTGTTTAATGGTTGGCATGGCGTGTCTATAGAATCTCATTCTAGATAGAATAGAGCGGATTGGTTTAGATCGATCTTAACCTGATGGTTGATGATTATGAATGATTTCTATTCACACGGAAAATTCGAATTTTTAAAAGGAATTCGTATATTTATATGTAATCACTAATATTATATTCCCTTTTGACCGCTACAAGATCAATGATGCCATGAGCTTGGGCTTCTGTTGCTGACATAAAAACATCCCTTTCCATATCTTCGGATATAACCCATAAAGGCTTGCCCGTTCTTTGTACATAAACTTTTGTGAGAGTTTCGCGAAGCTTCAATAGTTCTTCTGCTTCCAGGATAAACTCCCCTGCTTGTGCCTCGTAAAAAGAACTAGCAGGTTGGTGAATCATAACCCTGATATAACATCATGAACGGTTCTTCTATCTATATATTGCACGATTGGGTTAAAGTAAGGGGGAATTAAAATAACAATAAAAAAAATAGAATTAAACAACCGTACGGGCATCTTTTGTACATTGCATACGGCTCTGCAATGGAATTTATTTTTTCGATAGAAGAAATTAGATCGAAAAGAAGAAATAGAGCCTATCCGATCCAAATTGTTAAATGATCCATTTACCACCCTTCCTTTCGTAGTAGTTAAAAAGATACTATGATGGTTCTGTTGCTTTATCTATTTATCTCGTCTGTGGTTTAGCAATCCCAAAGTTTCTTTTTGATATGATCCAAGAAGGAGAAAATGATTTTTTCCATTTTTTTGACTCTTTCTCATAACATAAAAATAAGAAAGAGACTTCTGGTGTGGAAGAATAATGGTTTGTGACGCTAAATTTGACTCTTGCTTGACACATAAAATCAAATTAGGAAGAAACCTTCTTTCATACTACTATCTCGATACAAAATCTCATGTTCTAAAAAAACAATAATGGTTTGTTCATATCGAACTCGAAGTGCCATGCTATTATTACTTATTCTTTATTTGTTTATTTGATTCATATTCGATACAGCGAAGGCATAGTATTCTTTTTTTTTCTCAAATAAAAAAACTCATTGGCGCCAAGCGTGAGGGAATGCTAGACGTTTGGTAATTTCTCCTCCGACCAGAAGGAAAGATCCCATTGAAGCGGCTAATCCCATACATATTGTATGTATATCCGGTGACACAAATTGCATAGTATCATAAATGGCTACTCCTGGTATTACCCATCCGCCTGGAGAATTTATAAACAAATAAAAATCCTTAGTATCATCTTCTATGCTAAGATATACCATGAGACCAACAAGTTGATTCGAGATCTCGCTATCAACCTCTTGGCCTAAAAAAAGTAATCTTTCTCGATGAAGTCGGTTGATTAGGGCAAAATAGTATCCCTGAGGAACCGTACGTGCACCTTTGGATGCATACGGTTCGAAAGAATTGCGAAAAAAATCAATGTGTCGATTCCAATCCTATTTCTTTTTTTTTTTAACATTAGCTTTGCCCTCCTTACCCTTCCCTATATTCTATAATGTAGAATATCAAAAAGAATTTTATGAACTTATTGAACTAACTTCTCATTGATGTATTGTTTCATCGTAATTCAAATTACGATGTAATTTTCTTGTTCCTGAATGGGCCTTTCAATTCTTTTAGGTTCTTGTTCTACTCCGGGGGAAGATTTGCCCGAATTCCATTTGCGCATATAGGTCAAATGATTCCAGTACCACTTATTTTTTTTTTCAATTATTTCATACCTTTCCCCAAAATATTCGATGTATTCATTATACTACTCCATTGGTAGGTAGTTTTGAGATTATCCCTATAGTAAGTCTAAGAATAGTCTATGATACAAGTGGTAATCGTGTAATCATTATATATTCTACATAATAGATTCTATTATAGTAAGTTATATTATATTTTATTAAATTACTAATGAATCTCATAATTTATTAATAATTTAATTCAATTTCTATTTTTCTATTTTATTTTTATATTATTTTTTAGAAAATATTTCTATTACTTTTACTCTTACCATTTCCAATTCGGTATTCTCTGAACGGAGCCTGGATACTTTATTTTATCAGTCCAAGTAAACCATCAATTATTTTAATTGATAATATTGATCCCCAATAGGAATTATTGTGCTTCACGCTCCGAATTATTGATAGTTCAATCAATACAATATTGAATATATATTTATTGGATTGGGCGAAACAGAGAATACTCGATCGGGGGAGATAACGGGGAAATACCATATGACCAATATGTCTGACAAGTCGCACTATACGTCAACCCAAATTGAATCTTCCTCTCCAGGAATCCGAAAAGGTACTTTTGGAACACCAATGGGCATTAAGATAAAGAAAAAAATGAAGTACTATAATTTACTTTAATATGGAAACGTAAAAATGGTTTTATTGTCTTCATCATTTTTTCTCTTTCTTTTCTATTTTTATATTCTATATATAGATAGATTTATTTTTCATATTTTATATCTTTTAATCTTCTTTTTGTTTAAAATCTTATAGAATAGAATAATATTATATAATATATAACTTAATATTATTATCTAGAGAAAATTCTATTTTATAAAAGTATATAGGATTGGAAGGTTTATAGAGGAAGACAGAATGAATAAAGAAAGATTGTAACGAACGAGATCGATCGGATCAGCCGATTGTTCGAATGATTTCGAATTCTAAAAAAGTATCTATGCATTTTTTCCCTAAAAATACTCCCATTGCGTATTGGTACTTATCGGGTATAGAATAAGATCTGTTTCTCTTTGTTCTTCTAAATAGAAATAAATAGAATTGTTACCTTCTCTTTCTATTTCAAATTCTTTCTATTCTATCTCATTAAAAATAAAAGAAGGGAATACAAATAAATATTAATCCTTTCCTATACAAAATATACCGAACAGGTGAAATGCACAATCTAGTCTTTTCCAATGCGATAAAGTTACATAATGTCTATTTCTTTTTCAGAAAGGGGTATTTACATGGGTTTGCCTTGGTATCGTGTTCATACTGTTGTATTGAATGATCCCGGTCGATTACTTTCTGTTCATATAATGCATACAGCTCTAGTTTCTGGTTGGGCCGGCTCGATGGCTCTATATGAATTAGCGGTTTTTGATCCCTCTGACCCTGTTCTTGATCCAATGTGGAGACAAGGCATGTTCGTTATACCCTTCATGACTCGTTTAGGAATAACCAATTCGTGGGGGGGTTGGAGTATCTCGGGAGGAACCATAACGAATCCGGGCATTTGGAGTTATGAAGGCGTGGCAGGGGCACATATTTTGTTTTCTGGCTTGTGCTTCTTGGCAGCTATCTGGCATTGGGTGTATTGGGACCTAGAAATATTCTGTGATGAACGTACGGGAAAACCTTCTTTGGATTTGCCCAAGATCTTTGGAATTCATTTATTTCTCTCAGGAGTCGCTTGCTTTGGCTTTGGTGCATTTCATGTAACAGGTTTATATGGTCCTGGAATATGGGTATCTGATCCTTATGGACTAACTGGAAAAGTACAATCTGTAAATCCAGCGTGGGGTGCGGAAGGTTTTGATCCTTTTGTTCCGGGCGGAATAGCTTCTCATCATATTGCAGCAGGTACATTGGGCATATTAGCGGGTCTATTCCATCTTAGTGTCCGTCCACCTCAACGTCTATACAAAGGATTACGCATGGGTAATATTGAAACTGTGCTTTCCAGTAGTATTGCTGCTGTTTTTTTTGCAGCTTTCATTGTTGCTGGAACTATGTGGTATGGTTCAGCAACTACCCCAATCGAATTATTTGGCCCCACTCGTTATCAGTGGGATCAGGGGTACTTCCAGCAAGAAATATATCGAAGAGTTGGGGCCGGACTAGCCGAAAATCTGAGCTTATCGGAAGCTTGGTCTAAAATTCCCGAAAAATTAGCTTTTTACGATTACATTGGTAATAATCCGGCGAAAGGGGGATTATTCAGAGCAGGCTCAATGGATAACGGGGATGGAATAGCTGTTGGGTGGTTAGGGCACCCCATATTTAGAGATAAAGAAGGGCGCGAACTCTTTGTACGTCGTATGCCTACCTTTTTTGAAACATTTCCGGTAGTTTTGGTAGATGGAGACGGAATTGTGAGGGCCGATGTTCCTTTTAGAAGGGCAGAATCCAAGTATAGTGTTGAACAAGTAGGGGTAACTGTTGAATTCTATGGTGGCGAACTCAATGGAGTCATTTATAGTGATCCTTCTACTGTGAAAAAATATGCTAGACGTGCCCAATTAGGTGAAATTTTTGAATTAGACCGGGCTACTTTGAAATCCGATGGTGTTTTTCGTAGCAGTCCAAGGGGTTGGTTCACTTTTGGGCATGCTACGTTTGCTTTGCTCTTCTTTTTCGGACACATTTGGCACGGCGCCAGAACCTTGTTTAGAGATGTTTTTGCCGGTATTGATCCAGATTTGGATGCTCAAGTGGAATTTGGAGCATTCCAAAAACTTGGAGATCCAACTACAAGGAGACAAGTAGTCTGATACAAAATTCCTTTGCCATATTTTGCCTCTATTTTTTTTTATTCTAGTATTTAGAGTATATAAATCTCAATTGATATTTATATATAGTATTTAGCTATTTAGTATTTCTAATTTTTGAATTTCTATTTTCTATATTTTTATGTAGAAATATAATAAGAATAATACAATATAAATATAGAAGAAATAAAATCAATACTAAATAGAATATAATATACTAGTAATCAGATATGACTATATCTATAGTATAGTAAATATATATATATATATACTATCTAGATAGTAATAGTAAATTGGAAATCTCAATTGAGAATTTCTTTAGTAAATGATCCAAAATGAATAGGTGTGGAAGCTATAATTGTAAACCGCGATCGAATCTATGGAAGCATTGGTTTATACATTCCTCTTAGTTTCGACTTTAGGGATAATTTTTTTCGCTATCTTTTTTCGAGAACCACCTAAAGTTCCAACTAAAAAAATGAAATGATTTTTCATTATTTTCATTGAAGTAATGAGCCTCCAATATCCATATTGGGGGCTCATTACTTCAACTAGTCCCCATGTTCTTCGAAGGGATCTCTTAATTTCTGAGAGGGTTGCCCAAAAGCGGTATATAAGGCATACCCAGTAAAGCTTACAAGTAAACCGGATATGGAGATGGCGACTAGAGTTGCTGTTTCCATTTTTTCGATAATTTCAAGATCACAAAAGATTACGATAATGTCGTTTATTTACAACTACAACGGAATGGTATACAAAGTCAACAGATTTCAACCCATGATGAAAGAGGATTTATGGCTACAAAAACCGTTGAGAGTAGTTCTAGATCTGGGCCAAGACGAACTGGCGTAGGGAGTTTATTGAAACCATTGAATTCGGAATATGGAAAAGTAGCTCCAGGGTGGGGGACTACACCACTTATGGGAGTTGCAATGGCTCTATTTGCAATATTTCTATCTATTATTTTAGAGATTTATAATTCATCTGTTTTACTGGATGGGATTTCAATGAATTAGTTCATAAAAACTAGGAAGTCCTAGTTTTTCAATCAAAAAAGATTATTTTACTTATACTTAATACTTCAACTTAAGATTATAAGATTACCTAAGACTTGGACTTATAGACCATTCTGGTAGTTCGATCGTGAAATTTATTTGTTTAGATATTTAATTTCCGGAATATGAGCGTGTGACTTGTTATAATTGATCCTATTGATAATACAGAGAATGGACCTGTCATCTCTATCAAGATGATTCTACCTCGTCAGATATTTATTCTAGTCTCTGGAGCACGGACTATATAGAATAGATCAAGAAAAGAAATATTTGAACTATGATTCATATCTATTATTCAGACCTCGCAACCGGATTAAAAAAAAAATGGAAATAGGTCTTTTCTAAATAAAACAATTTTTTTCCTTCATACTTTCGAAAGAAACCTCTTCTCTCTATTTTGTTGAGTTATTACATTCATTAAAGAAGTGATGATCAAATGGTTTTTACTCAGAAACCCTTTGAGTTTATCTTTGGTTTTCTTAAATCATCGTGGTTCTAGTATGAATCTGAGGTTTCAATTGATTCATAGGGTCTCAACAAGAGAATTCCTATAAAAAAAAGATAGGGAAGAGAAGATTCAAGAGGCCTGTCACGATTAACATAAAGAAAGATGGATGAGCCAACTTGAGATTGTATTTCTTGGCATTATCATCACAAAGAAAAGATTCCGGATTTTTCTTACTTCGTATCTTTGGGTCAAATCGAGTCAAACGGCTAAGCCACAAGAATTTTGAAACTCTGTATTCCATATCCGTTGAAACCAGTATTTGTATGTTTCGGCTTGAGCCGTACGAGATGAAATTCTCATATACGGTTCTCAGAGGGGGGTCTTTCTTGGGTTACCTATCTCAATAAAGTATATGATTGGTTCGAGGAACGTCTCGAGATTCAAGCGATTGCAGATGATATAACTAGTAAATATGTTCCTCCTCATGTCAACATATTTTATTGTCTAGGGGGGATTACGCTTACTTGTTTTTTAGTACAAGTAGCTACGGGTTTTGCTATGACCTTTTACTATCGTCCAACTGTTACAGAGGCTTTTTCCTCTGTTCAATACATAATGACTGAGGCCAACTTTGGTTGGTTAATTCGATCAGTTCATCGATGGTCAGCAAGTATGATGGTTCTAATGACGATCTTGCACGTATTTCGTGTGTATCTTACGGGGGGTTTTAAAAAACCCCGCGAATTAACTTGGGTTACAGGGGTGGTTCTGGGTGTATTGACCGCATCTTTTGGCGTAACTGGTTATTCCTTACCTCGGGACCAAATTGGCTATTGGGCAGTAAAAATTGTAACAGGCGTGCCTGAAGCTATTCCTATAATAGGATCGCCTTTGGTAGAATTATTACGTGGAAGTGCTAGTGTGGGCCAGTCCACTTTGACTCGTTTTTATAGTTTACATACTTTTGTATTGCCTCTTCTTACTGCCGTATTTATGTTAATGCACTTTCTAATGATACGTAAGCAAGGTATTTCGGGTCCTTTATAGAGAAGGCAGATCATAGATATTTCTAATTTATCATATCGGGGAGGAACAAGAGTCTTTCATTGCTACAAATATGGATTATTTAAAAATAAGGCATGTTATTTGGATACTTCTATTCAACTCTGAAGTATTGTTTATTTGATACGAATCGAATAGTTGAAGTATATTTTCCTAAAAGAGGATGGATTATGGGAGTGTGTGACTTTAACTATTTATTGGTCCATGTAGATATATGATTTTATCCGCCACGTTGAAATTCACAACCCAATGTGTCTCCGCATCCAACCATCACGTCAGTCCTTTTATGTAGCATAGGATAGGCCGGTTCGCTTGAGGAGAATATTTTCTATGATCATACCCGAATCATGTCATGCATGAAAAGGCTCCGTAAGATCCCTAGATGGAATGATCCAATGTTCGATTTATTCACTTTGTTTGATTTTTTTTTAATAATTTTCTTATAATTAATTAATAGTATTAGTATTTCGTATTAATTTGATAGTAATCTTAGTAAGCTTTTTATAGTTTTATAGTATTTTTATAGTATGTAGATGCATTCATTTCCTCTGCATCGACCCTGATCTATGATACTATCGGAGTTAAATAAGGGATCTAAAGAAGAACAGGGGCTGTACTTTATTAGTAACAAGTAAAAACTTTGTATTTTTTTATGTAATACAATCGATATGTTGTGGGGATAAATAACAACCAAAAGACATGAGACAATCCAAAAAGCACTTGATCATGATCGAATTTGTAAGCCGACTTGGATATTGAGCATTTCCTTGTTATCAGAACCTAATTCTTTACCATGAATTTTGCCATGAATAATGAATCGTTGAAATTTGGGGAAATGGAATTTGATAAATCTTTTCTTACATAGAGTCATTCTACATTATATATGTAGATATGTATGAAATATAGATCTTCTATGGATCTATTTCTGTGATTCTTTTGATTCTTGCTCGAGCCGGATGATAAAAAATTATCATGTCCGGTTCCTTTGGGGGATGGATCCAC